GTTGGTTTGTGATACGTTATTATAAATAGTTTATGATTGTGATGTGTGTTTTTGTTTGGTTTTTAGAAAGCGAGCGGAGGTAGGGGGATATGGGGTGGATCTGGCTGTGTAGGTTGAATATTTGGTGGGTGATGGTTGGTTTTAGGGTTATTTCTGCAGTTGTTTTGGGTCGTTTATGGAATGATAATGGGTTGGTTGTTCAGCTTGGAGTACTAGGAAATGGGGAGGGAAGTTAGTTTGGAGTAAGTGAATGATGAATGTTTGGGTAAATCTAGGAAAATGTAGTTTGATTGTTTGTTTAAAAATGATAAAAATTTCAATATAAAAAGAAACGAATGTTTAAAATGGGTTTTAAACGTAAGTTCCTAGAAAGAAGAAAAATAATAAATATGTCCGGCAACCATTACATTATCTGCTTGCCTATAGGTGATTAGCGCGCCCTCCATGAATGGGGTCAAAGTGCATCAGTGTCAAGTTTGCGACGACCTTATCCATCAAACCATGACATTCCAAGTGTTAGGGGATTCATATGTTCGGCGGTCATGTGATGGACATGTCAAGAGGAAGATAACTCCTGCTACGCACTTGAAGGGTTTATTGAAGGTATATTAGAAGAAAACAAGTGTAGAAGGTCGGTATGCCTACAACCCGGTGAGATTAGGGAGGAGAATCCAACCGACCACTTGTATCTGTGAAGAGCAAGTGAGGGGGTTTGGAGGTGTTCATGGTCCTGAAGTTACAACCAATAGCGCAAAAGAGCAAGTTGAGCTCGGCGGTTAGGGGGGAAGTATGCGCTTGAAGCCAATAACCTAAATCACCGATAACGTTGAGTAGCTCGGTTCTCGTGAGAAGCGCGATTAATAGATAACCTGGTCCTCTGGCTTGGGAGTGCCTGAAAGCTGTTGGTTTAGAATATTGCCTAGGAGGTGGGCGAACTCGGTAGACTTTGAGAATTCAAAGGTGTGCTGGTACTATCCTCGTTCACGAAGGTGGAGTTTGAGCACAGTGGTAAGTTCCTGGGTCTGTGGGTGACGCTTGCGGCTTGGCCCTTGGTAGGATCACTTGGGCTGTATGGTACCTGAAGCAAGAATGTGCCTGGTGGTATGATTGTCCGTATAACATCTGTTTTGGAGATAATGTTTGGGCTTTTTGTGGAGTGCCATAGCGTATGATGTGGGGTGTCCTACATTTCATGGACTGTCTGATGTGGCAAATAGTGTAATGCATATTATACATACCCTGTAAAGCATGAAGAAAACCATGCGGGGGGGAAAAAGGGGGGGGGGATAGGGGGTAGACGAGCTAGGTGTTCCTGTAGTTAAAATTTTATAACAACGGCTTTTCAGGCCGTAGGTCTCGGAGAAAGGCCGGGCGGGAATTTATGCTAGAATTTGTTTTATTTTTAGGCCTATGTTTTGCTTTAGGGGGGTTAGCGGTTGCATCCAACCCTTCTCCTTATTATGGGGTATTGGGGTTGGTTGTGGCGGCTGTTGCAGGGTGTGGTTGGTTGGTAAGTTTGGGGGTTTCTTTTGTGTCTTTGGTACTTGTTATGGTGTATCTAGGGGGGATGTTGGTAGTGTTTGTTTATTCAGTGTCGCTGGCGGCGGATCCTTATCCTGAAGCTTGAGGCAGTCTGGGGGTTGTTGGGTATGGTTTTGGGATAGGTTTAGTTGTTATGGTGGGACTTGTTATGGGAGGTGCGGTGGAATTACTGGTAGATGTGGGTACGGTCAATAATGGGGGTCTCTTGTCAGTTCGGTCCGATTTTAGTGGGGTGGCTTTACTCTACTCAGAAGGGGTCGGGCTGCTTTTAATTGGGGGGTGAGGGCTGTTGTTGACTCTGTTTGTGGTGTTAGAGCTTGTGCGGGGGTTGTCTCGGGGGGCTATTCGGGCTGTGTAGGGGAGAGAGAGGGGGGTCAGGAAATAGTTTAGTTAAAAATGCCAGCTTTGGGAGTTGGTGATGAAGGTTTGAGTCCTTTTTTCCTGAGGTATGGGGGGGGGGGGGGGTGTTGAACTCTAAGAAGGGGTGTAGTCTTCAATCTTTGGTTTACAAGACCAATGTTTTTATAAACTATTAGAGTTTGTTGGGGTTTGATTAGAGTTTGAGTAGCTTGTTTTCTAGGATGGCTACAAGAGGGAATAGTACTAGGATGATTGTGAAATACGAAAGTGAGGCTAGTTGGCCAATGATAATGAATGGGTGCTCTACGGGTTGGCTGCCCACTCAAGTGAGAATTAGGACGTTGGCTACTAGAGTTCAGAATAGGATCTGGGAGAGGGGGCGGAAGGTTATTGATCGTAGTTTTGATGTGTGGAGGAGTGGGGTTAGGAATAGTACAAGGATTGAAGCGGCTAGGGCTAGTACGCCTCCTAGTTTGTTTGGGATGGATCGTAGAATGGCGTAGGCGAATAGGAAGTATCATTCGGGTTTAATGTGGGGGGGCGTTACTAGGGGATTAGCTGGTGTAAAGTTTTCTGGGTCCCCTAGGAGGTTAGGAGAGAATAGGGCTAGGGAGACTAGCAGGATTAGCATTAGTGCGAAACCTAGGATGTCTTTTACGGTGTAGTACGGGTGGAAGGGGATTTTATCGCAGTCTGAGGGGATTCCTAGTGGGTTGTTTGATCCTGTTTCGTGTAGGAATGTGAGGTGCACTAGTGTAAGACCCACGATGACGAATGGGAGTAAGAAGTGGAGGGCGAAGAATCGAGTTAGTGTGGGGTTGTCTACTGAGAATCCCCCTCAGGCTCATTCTACTAGTGTTTGTCCGATGTAGGGGATTGCTGAGAATAGATTTGTGATGACTGTAGCCCCTCAGAAGGATATTTGGCCTCATGGTAGGACGTACCCCACGAAGGCGGTTGCTATGAGGGTTAGGAGGAGGACTACTCCGATGTTTCAGGTTTCTTTGTTTAGGTATGAGCCGTAGTAGAGCCCTCGGCCGATGTGTAGGTAGATGCAGATGAAGAAGAGTGAGGCTCCGTTTGCGTGGAGGTTGCGGATTAGTCAGCCAAATTGGACGTCTCGGCATATGTGGGCGACAGAGGAGAATGCCAGGTTGGTGTCTGCTGTGTAGTGTATGGCTAGTAGTAGGCCTGTGATGATTTGGGAGATAAGGCAAACGCCTAGAAGTGACCCGAAGTTTCATCACGTTGAAATATTAGATGGTGTAGGGAGGTCGATTAAGGCGTCGTTGATGACTTTTAGGATTTGGTGGTTTTTACGAAGATTGAGGGCCATTGGGTGGTTCTGTAGGTAGATATGAGGATGATAAGGATAGATAGAGCAAATGATCCGAGGTAGGCCTTGATTATACCGGAATGGAGGGTGGTGAGAGCTTTGGATGCTGCTAGTTGCAGGCTAGCTAGTCCCTCTGGGCCTAGTATTTTGTATCAGGATAGGTCTATTAGGTGAGAGGCGACTTTTTGTCCTCCGCCTAGGATATTGGTTGTGGCGAGGCGGTGGGTCAGGGGGTTAAAGTACCCTAAGGAGGTGGAGAAGTTTGAGAAAGAGGATTGTTTTGTTAGGATGTGCATTTGGGTTATTTTTGAGATTTCTAGGGCCATGGCGATTCCCAAAGCTGTCACTGCGAGGGCTGTTATTTTAATGGACAGGGGTATTGTTATTGGTGGGGTTTTTGTGGGTACGATGTATGAGGTAATGAGGAATCCAGCAGTGATACTGCCTAGAGCTAGGCGGGTAATGGGGGAGATCACTGCGGGGTCGTTTTCATTGATTGGGGCTAAGGGTGGAATTCGGACGAAGCCGCTTTGTACTAGTACGGTCATGCGAATTGTATAGACTGCTGTGAATGATGTGGCTAAGAGGGTTAGTAGGAGGGCTCAGGTATTTAAGTAGGATGTGTTTAGGCTTTCGATGATTTGATCTTTTGAGTAAAATCCTGCTAAGAATGGTGTTCCTATTAGGGCTAGATTGCCGATGGTGAGGCATGAGGTGGTTGTGGGTAGTATTTTTTGGAGTCCACCCATTTTTCGGATGTCTTGTTCACCATTTAGGCTGTGGATGATAGAGCCTGAACATAGGAAGAGTATAGCCTTAAAGAATGCGTGGGTTGAGATGTGGAGGAAGGCTAGTTCGGGGAGGTTTAGTCCGATTGTGACCATTATTAGCCCTAGTTGGCTTGAGGTGGAGAATGCGATGATCTTTTTGATGTCGTTTTGGGTAAGAGCGCATGTGGCTGCAAATAGCGTGGTTAGAGCTCCTAAGCACAGACATAAGGTTAGAGCGGTTTGGTTGTTATTAAATAGAGGGTGGGTCCGAATGAGTAGGAAGATTCCGGCCACGACTATTGTACTAGAGTGTAGTAGGGCGGATACGGGGGTTGGTCCTTCTATGGCGGCTGGTAGTCATGGGTGCAGGCCGAATTGGGCGGATTTGCCTGTTGCGGCTAGAATGAGGCCTAGAAGGGGGAGGGTGGGTGTTTGAGATGTGGAGGAGAGTTGGTGGATCTCTCAGGTGTTTATGGCTGATGCTATTCATGCTATGCATAGGATTAGGCCTACGTCTCCGACTCGATTATAGAGTACAGCCTGAAGAGCTGCAGTATTGGCTTCCGCCCGCCCGTGTCATCAGCTGATTAGCAGGAATGACATAATCCCTACTCCTTCTCAGCCGATGAATAAGACGAATAGGTTGTTGGCGATAATTAGGATGAGTATCGCGATTAGGAAGAGCAGAAGGTAGGTGAAAAATTTTGTGATGAAGGGGTCTGAGGCTATGTATCAGGTTGCAAATTGTAGGATGGATCATGATACGAATAGTGCGATGGGGAAGAAGGTGAGCGAGTAGAAGTCTATTTTTAGGCTGATTGGGATTTTGAAGTTTATGATAAATTTCCATTCTCAGAAGGAGGTTAGGCTTTCTGTCTCTGAGTAGATGTAGATTGTTATAGGGACCAGGCTGATTAGGAAAGAGGCCTTGACTGTGTTTGTGATGGTTGTGGGAGTGTTTTTAAGGTTATCGGATAGTAGTGGGAATAGGATGGGAGTAATGAGGGTTGCTAGGGTTAGGAGTATAAATGTGTTTAGGATTAGAGGTATGTCCACTACTTTCACTTGGATTTGCACCAAGATGAGTGGCTCCTAAGACCATTGGATTACTATTATCCTTTGAAAGTAAGGGGACTGAGGTTTTATGCTCAGATGCAAGAGTTAGCAGTTCTCGTTGGTTTTACCTCCCCTCGGCGAGTAAGAAGGTTTTAACTTCTGTTTTTAGAATCACAGTCTAATGTTTTGGTTGAAACTATACTTGCATATGGGAATGCCTGCGATTAGTTCAGGTTTGAGAATGAGCAGTAATATCGGGATTATGTGGAGGGCTATGAGGAGGTGTTCCCGGGTGGAGGAGTTTTGAATTGATGTGATGTGGGATGGGAGTGGGCCTCGTTGTGTTATTATGAGTATGTATAATGTGTATGAGGCAGTGAGTAGGATTGCGGCTCCTGTTAGGATGATTGTGAAGGCAGATCAGTTGAAAAGTGCGATTACAATGGTTAGCTCTGCTATGAGGTTTGTTGTTGGGGGGAGAGCCATGTTTGTGAGGTTAGCTAGGAGTCATCAGATGGCTATTAGGGGTAGTATGGGCTGGAGTCCTCGTGTGAGCAGGAGGATCCGGCTGTGAGTGCGTTCATAGTTGGTATTGGCTAGGCAGAATAGTATTGATGATGTCAGGCCATGCGAGATTATTAGGATTATTGCTCCTGAGAATGCTCATTGGGTTTGGATTATGGTTGCGGCTACTACTAGTCCTATGTGGCTTACGGATGAGTAGGCAATTAATGATTTTAGGTCAATTTGTCGTAGGCAGATGGCGCTGGTCATTAATGCTCCCCATAGGGCAAGGGTGATAAAGGGGTAGTGGAGGTTGTTTGATGCTGGGTTTACTAGGATGGTGATTCGTATAATTCCGTACCCTCCGAGTTTTAGTAATAGGGCAGCTAGTAGCATAGAGCCGGCAATGGGGGCCTCTACGTGGGCTTTAGGCAGTCACAGGTGTAGGCCGTATAATGGGGCTTTGACCATGAAGGCCAGAAGTAGGGCCAGGCTTGCAATCAGCCCTGATCAAGAGGCGTTTAGTGTGGGGTGGGAGAGTTTGAGTATTGGGAGGTATAGGGTGCCGATTTGGTTCTGTAGATGGAGGATGGCAATTAGCAGTGGTAGTGAGCTAGCTAGAGTGTAGAACAGGAGGTAAATGCCGGCATTTAAACGTTCTGGTTGGCTTCCTCATCGGGTAATGAGAATGAGAGTGGGAATTAGGGTAGCTTCAAATGCGATGTAGAAGAGTATTAGTTCTGAGGCTGAGAAGGCTAGTAGAATGAACAGCTGGGCTAGGATGATTGTTGTGGCAAAGATTCGTTTACGGACGGTGGGCTCTGGTTCTAGGTGGTTTTGGCTTGCTATAATTATGAGGGGGAGGAGTCAGCAAGAAAGGACTAGCAAGGGGGAGGAGATTTGGTCGATGGAGGTTCAGGGGGTTAAGCCCTTGCTTGGGTAGTAGGTGGGCGTAAGTCATTGTAGGCTGAGGGAGGCGATCAGCAGGCTATATAGGGTGGTATTGGTTCAGAGATACTTGTGCGGAGAGAGGAAGGTGAGGGGTAATAGTATAGTAGTTGGAATAATAATTTTTAGCATCGTAGGAGGTTGAAGTTGTGTAGTAGGTCGGAGCCGTGAGTTCGAGTAGAGGCTACTAGTAGGGCCAGCCCCGCGCCTGCTTCGCAGGCAGAAAAGGTTAATATGAAAATGGGGAGGATTGTGGATGATGGTGATTGTATTTGGATGGGTCATATGGCTAGAGCGACGTATATGGAGAGTATTATGCTTTCTAGGCATAGTAAGGCCGAGATCAGGTGGGTTCGGTGGAAGGCTAAGCCTAGGCTGCTTAGAGTGAAGGCTGAGTAGAAACTTAGGTGGAGGCAGGACATAAAGAAAGTTATAGGGTGCGAGCTATAATTTGTTGAGTCGAAATCAACCGTCTTGATTAGACTAACTTTCTGTTACTCTGCTCATTCTAGTCCTCCTTGGACTCATTCGTAGATTAGTCCTAGTGTGAGTAGAAGGATGAGTAGAGAGGCTCAGGCCAGGGTGGTGATAGGGGATTGTAGTTGGGTGGCTCATGGTAGAGGCAGTAGTAGGGCGATTTCCAGGTCAAACAAAAGAAATAGGATGGCAACAAGAAAGAAGCGGATGGAGAAGGGTAGTCGGGCTGACCCTAGAGGATCGAACCCACATTCGTATGGGGATAATTTTTCTGAGTCGGGGTTTATTTGGGCTAATCAAAAGTTTAGTGCGGTTAGGAGTATACTTAGGGCGAATGAGATTGTTAGTATGAACAGGATTATGTTTATTACTCTTCTCTGGGTTTAAACCAGATTTTAAGGATTGGAAGTCGATTGTAATCAATATACTAGAAGAGCAAGATCCTCATCAGTAAATAGAAATGTAGAGGAATAATCATACAACGTCTACGAAATGTCAGTATCAAGCCGCTGCTTCAAATCCGAAGTGGTGGTTAGATGTGAAGTGGTATTTGATTAGGCGTAAGAGGCATACGAAGAGGAAGGTAGAGCCAATAATTACGTGCAGGCCGTGGAATCCAGTAGCGACAAAGAAAGTTGAGCCGTATACCCCGTCGGCAATAGAGAAGGGAGCTTCGTAGTACTCCATAGCCTGGAGGGCGGTGAAGTAGAACCCCAGGAGGACTGTCAGGGATAGGGCTTGAATTGCCTGTTTCCGTTTAGCCTCTGTGATGCTGTGATGGGCTCATGTTACGGTAACTCCGGAGGCCAAGAGGATGGCGGTATTTAAGAGTGGCACTTCTATGGGGTTTAGGGGCTTGATTCCAACTGGTGGTCACTGGCCACCTAGTTCTGGGGTGGGGGCTAGACTTGAGTGGAAGAAAGCTCAGAAGAAGCCTAGGAAGAAGAATGCTTCTGATGTGATGAACAGGGCCATCCCGTATCGTAACCCCTTTTGTACGGTTGGGGTGTGGTGGCCTTGGAATGTGCTTTCTCGTACGATGTCACGTCATCATTGGAATATAACTAGGGCGGTAGTAATGAGGCCTAAGATGAGAAGTCGAGGGGAGTTGCAGTGAAATCATATTGTCAGCCCTGAGGTGGTTAGCAGGGCGGCGGCTGCTCCGAAGATAGGTCATGGGCTTGGATCTACTATGTGATAAGAGTGTGCTTGGTGGGCCATTGTGGTATTAGATGTTTTCTTGTAGGTAGAGGCTTAGTAAGAGTACGAAGACGTAGGCTTGGATTATTGCTACTGCCACTTCCAGGATTGTTAGTAGGAATAGGACCAGTAGGGTCAGTAGAGAGACTGCTGGTATTGTTGAGAATAGGGCTGTTGTGGCAGTGGAGATGAGCTGAATGAGCAGGTGTCCTGCTGTTAAGTTGGCTGTCAGTCGTACTCCCAGGGCTAGTGGGCGGATGAGGAGGCTTGTTGTTTCGATCAGGATTAGGGCCGGGATTAGTGGGGTTGGAGTGCCCTCTGGAAGGAGGTGGCCTAGGGAGGCAGATGGCTGATTACGTAGGCCTGTTAGGAGGGTGGCGAGTCATAGGGGGAATGCCAGGGCTAGGTTTATGGATAGTTGGGTGGTTGGGGTGAATGTGTATGGTAGTAGTCCCAGGAGGTTAATTAGCAAGAGGAAAATTATTAGGGATGTTAAAATTAAAGCCCACTTGTGTCCTTTTTTATTTAAAGGCATTATTAATTGCTTTGTGATTAGGTTGATGAACCATAGTTGGAGCGTTGAGAGTCGGTTGGTGACTCATCGGTTGTCTAGGGAGGGGAGGAGTAGAGCTGGAAATGTTGTTGCGATAAGGATTAGTGGGATTCCTAGGAGGGATGGGCTTGAGAACTGGTCGAAGAAGCTTAGGTTCATGGTCAGGTTCAGGGGGTAGTGCCTGGGGTTGCAGTGGGTTTATGAGATGGGGGGTTTGCTGACACAAATGACAGGAGCTTGGGTTGGATGATTAAGGAGAAGGTTAGTCATGAGATGGCCATAATAAAGAATCAGGGGTGGGGGTTTAGTTGGGGCATGTCATTAAGGAGGGGGAGAGCCCTCTTTCTTTAGCTTAAAAGGCTAATGCTGGTTCATAGCTTCTTAATGATTGAGATGCTATTAGAGAAGATCAGTTTTCGAAGTTGGCGAGAGGGGTGGATTCTACTACAATTGGTATAAAGCTGTGGTTGGCCCCACAGATTTCTGAGCATTGTCCGTAGAACACTCCGGGTCGGGAGGCAAGAAAGGAGGTTTGGTTGAGACGTCCTGGGATTGCGTCGGTTTTTACACCTAGGCTAGGGATGGCTCATGAGTGGAGTACGTCATCTGCGGTGACGACCACTCGGATTGTGGAGCTTATGGGGACAACAACGCGGTGGTCTACTTCTAGTAGGCGGAAGTGCCCTAGGGGTAGATCTGTTGTGGGGACCATGTAGGAGTCGAATGTGAAGTCTTTGAGGTCGGTGTATTCGTAGGTTCAGTATCATTGATGGCCGATGGCTTTTAGGGTTAGGTCGGGTTCGTTGATTTCGTCTATTATGTAAAGGATTCGTAGTGAGGGTAGAGCAAGTGTGACCAGTACTATGGCTGGGAGAATTGTTCAAACAAGTTCGATTTCTTGTGCGTTGACTGTGCTTGATGATAGTTTTTCTGTGAGTATGAGGGTAAGTAGGTAGAGTACTAAGCTACAAATTGCCAGGGCGACTATTAGAGCGTGGTCGTGAAATCCTATTAGTTCTTCTATGATGGGTGAAGCGGCGTCTTGGAAGTTAAGTTGTGAGTGGTTGGCCATTTGGGTGGAGGTGTGCGGGGTTTTCACCTGCAATTTAGTCTTGACAAGGCTATGTAATTGTTTTACTAACACCTCTATGAGAAAGAAGCATAAGTGGTTTATGCGGTTGGCTTGAAACCAACATATGGGGGTTCGACTCCTTCCTTTCTTGAACTTGGACAAAGGCAGGCTCTTCAAAGGTGTGGAATGGAGGTGGGCAGCCGTGGATTCACTCAACGTTGGTGCTTGTTAGTTCTGGTTGTGTGGCTTTGCGTTTGGATGCGAAGGCTTCTCAGATGATAAACACCAGTATGATTACGGCTGTTAGGGAAATGAGGGATCCTACTGAGGAGATGGTGTTTCATAGTGTATAAGCGTCTGGGTAGTCTGAGTATCGTCGTGGCATTCCAGCTAGACCTAGGAAGTGTTGGGGGAAGAAAGTTAGGTTCACGCCTACAAATATTACTCCAAATTGTGTCTTAGCTCATGTTGAATGGAGGGTGTATCCGGTGAATAGGGGGAATCAGTGCGTGAAGCCAGCCAGGATTGCGAATACTGCTCCCATTGACAGGACGTAGTGGAAGTGGGCTACTACATAATAAGTATCGTGCAGGGCGATATCTAGGGAGGAGTTTGCTAGGACGATTCCTGTTAGTCCTCCGATGGTGAATAGGAAGATGAACCCTAGGGCTCATAGCATTGGTGGGTCTCATTTGATTGTTCCTCCGTGGAGGGTGGCTAGTCAGCTAAATACTTTAATGCCTGTTGGAATAGCAATGATTATTGTAGCGGAGGTGAAGTATGCTCGGGTGTCGACGTCCATTCCTACTGTAAATATGTGGTGGGCTCAGACAATAAAGCCTAGGAAACCAATAGATAGCATGGCTCATACTATTCCTATGTAGCCGAATGGTTCTTTTTTTCCTGCATAGTAGGTTACGACATGAGAGATGACTCCAAATCCCGGTAGAATTAGGATGTATACTTCTGGGTGTCCAAAGAATCAGAAGAGATGCTGGTATAGGACTGGGTCGCCTCCTCCTGCGGGATCGAAGAATGTAGTGTTGAGGTTGCGGTCCGTGAGGAGCATTGTGATGCCTGCGGCTAGAACTGGAAGTGATAGGAGCAGGAGCACTGCGGTAATTAGTACGGATCAGACGAACAAGGGGGTCTGGTATTGTGAGAGAGCGGGAGGTTTTATGTTGACTGCTGTTGTGATGAAGTTGATTGCGCCTAGGATTGAGGAGATACCAGCTAGGTGCAGGGAGAAGATAGCTAGGTCTACTGAGGCTCCGGCATGGGCCAGGTTACCAGCTAGTGGTGGATATACTGTTCAGCCTGTGCCTACTCCTGCTTCTACTGTGGAGGATGCTAGCAGGAGAAGGAAAGATGGGGGTAGTAGTCAGAAGCTCATGTTATTCATTCGTGGGAATGCTATGTCCGGCGCCCCGATTATTAGTGGGACTAGTCAGTTTCCAAATCCTCCAATCATAATTGGTATAACTATGAAGAAGATTATTACGAAGGCATGGGCTGTAACAACTACGTTGTAGACCTGGTCATCTCCTAGAAGGGCTCCAGGTTGTCCAAGTTCTGCTCGAATGATAAGGCTTAGGGCGGTACCTACTATCCCGGCTCATGCGCCAAAGATTAGGTACAGGGTTCCGATATCTTTGTGGTTGGTTGAGAATAGTCATCGGGTTATGAATGTCACGGGTAAGATGGCTGAGTGTATAAGCGTTAGGCTGTAGTCCTTTTCACAGGGGTTTAATTCCTCTTCTTATCGGCTCTGTAGTGAAATTCATAGTGAGTTGCAAGCTCATTGATGTGCATTAATCATGTGCCGGGGCCTTAGGCAGAAGCCTGTTGGTTTGGGCATATAGCTGTTAACTATAGTATTATGGGATCGAGGCCCATCTGTCTAGAGGGTTAAGTAAGGTCCTAGCTTAATTAAAGCATCTGAGTTGCATTCAGAAGATGCAGGGTAGTATCTTGCGGACTTTAGCAGAAACTAAGAGGGTTTCACTCTTGTTTAAGGCTTTGAAGGCCTTCGGTTTGGGTAATCCTAAGTTTCTTAGACAATAGTGAGGATCATGGGGGAGATAGGAAGAAGAATGATGGATATAGTGGTTAGGGTGGCAATTAGGATGCTAGTTGGTTTGCTAGTGTGTCAGAGTTTCATGTGGTTTGTGGTGTGGGGGGGAAGTGTAATTGTTGTGCAGTATGCCAGGCGTAGGTAGAAGAATAGTCCTAGCAGGGAAAGAAGGGATAGGATCGTTGCTGTTGGGGCTATGTCTTGTTTAGTAAGTTCTTGAATGATGAGTCACTTGGGCAGGAATCCTGTTAGCGGGGGGAGTCCTGCGAGTGAGAGTAGGGTTAGAAGTAGCATTGCGTTTAGTGAAGGCACTTTAGTTCATGCAGTTATTAGGGTTGATAGTTTTAGGACTTTGGCTGAATTTAAGGTGAGGAACACCGTTGCGGTTATTAGGGTGTATAGGTAGAAGTTGAGCAGGGTGAGTTTTGGGTTGTATACAATAATGGCTGCTATTCAGCCTAGGTGGGAGATGGAGGAAAAGGCTAGGATTTTTCGGATTTGTGTCTGGTTGAGGCCCATCCATCCGCCCAGGGCTGTTGAAAGGATAGCCATGGTGGTTAGAAGTGTAGTGTTTAAGGAGGGGGAGGTTATGAAGAGTAGTGTGATTGGTGGAAGTTTTATGGCGGTGGATAGCAGGAGTCCGGTGGTGAGGGGGGAGCCCTGAAGTACTTCTGGGAACCAGAAATGGAATGGTACTAGTCCTAGTTTTATTGCAATTGCTGAGGTCAGGACTAGGCATGAAATTGGGTGTGTGAGCTGAGTGATATCTCACTGTCCGGTGTGTCATGCGTTGGTTATGCTGGAGAATAGGACAAGGGCTGAAGCAGCTGCTTGTACTAGGAAGTACTTAGTGGCAGCTTCAATAGCTCGGGGGTGGTGAGATTTTGAGATCAGGGGCAGGATGGCGAGTGTGTTGATTTCAAGGCCTGCCCAGGCTATAATTCAGTGGTTGCTCGATATTGTGATGGCAGTTCCTAGGAATAAGCTGAGGATAAATACTAGTTTTGCTTGGGGGTTTATTAGCAGGGGAAGGAGTTGAACCATCATTTTCGGGGTATGGGCCCGATAGCTTGTTTAGCTGACCCTACTAGAAAGTAATATAAAGGGAGTATGGAGGGTTTTGATTCCTCTAGTGTAGGTTCGATTCCTGCTTTTCTAAGGGTTAAGGAAATGAGAGGGTTGGTATACCTCCATGTTCACTTTATCATAGTGACCCTTAGTGTTCAGGCACATTTCCGGGGCTCTTAGGTAGGGTGGTAGGCCCGCGTAGCAAATTGGTATGCTGACGTGCCATAGGCACAGGGCCAGTGTGAGTGGTAGGAAGTTTTTTCATAGAAGGTGCATTAGCTGGTCATATCGGAATCGGGGATAGGAGGCACGGACTCACAGGAACCCTGCTGACAGGAGTAGAACCTTTGTGGCTAATACGACAGGAAATAGCTCTTGGGGCGGATTTAGGAAGCTTGGGTTGAGGAACATGATAGTAGTTAGTGTGTTTATAAGTATAATATTGGCGTATTCGGCCAGGAAGAAAAGGGCGAAGGGCCCTGCTGCATACTCTACGTTGAAGCCAGAAACCAGCTCTGACTCTCCCTCTGTTAGGTCAAAGGGGGCGCGGTTGGTTTCAGCAAGTGTGGATACATATCATATTATGGCGAGAGGTCAGCAGGCGAAGATTAGGTAAAGAGGCTCTTGAGTGACTGCGAGGGTACTAAGGGTGTAATTTCCGCTTAAGAGGATTACAGATAGTAGGATGATTGCTAGGGTCACTTCGTAGGAAATTGTCTGGGCTACTGCCCGTAGTGCTCCGATTAGGGCATATTTCGAGTTGGAGGCTCATCCTGATCATAAAATAGAATATACTGCTAGGCTTGACATAGCCAGTAGGAACAGTAGGCCCAGGTTTAGGTCTGCTAGTGAGAATGGAAGTGGGAGGGGGGTTCAAACAGAGATTGCCAGGAGAAGAGCTAGTATTGGGGTTGTTAGAAATATGATTGGGGAGGAAGTTGAAGGTCGAATGGGCTCTTTGATGAATAATTTTACTCCGTCGGCCAGAGGTTGCAGGAGTCCGAATGGGCCTACGACATTTGGGCCCTTTCGGCCTTGCATGTAGCCCAGGATTTTACGTTCTACCAGTGTGAGGAAGGCTACTGCGATTAGGATGGGTAGGATGTAGGAGAGGGCTATGATGAGGCTAATTAGGATGGGGTAGTCTATCATGTTGGTGCGTTGGGTTTGGGTTAAGCTAGGGAGAGGATTTGAACCTCTGAATTAAAGGACTTAAGCCTTTTGCATTTTCCGAGCTCTGCCACGCTAGCTGGTCCTTTTCTTGGACGTGGTGTGGTGTGATAGCTTTTTGTGATTTAGTTGGCTTCATCACTTAAGGCGAAGGCTTGCTTGGGGTATTGGCCTCACTTTTCCTATCCTTTCGTACTGGGAAGAGTTCATCATAGATAGAAACCGACCTGGATTGCTCCGGTCTGAACTCAGATCACGTAGGACTGTTAATCGTTGAACAAACGAACCCTTAGTAGCGGCTGCACCACTAGGATGTCCTGATCCAACATCGAGGTCGTAAACCTCCTCGTCGATACGGACTCTCGGAGGAGATTGCGCTGTTATCCCTGGGGTAGCTTGGTCCATTGGTCAATTATATTGGGTCTGGGTGCTATTAGCACGTTGAGGGGTTGCTCTCAGTCTAGAGGTGTGGTCTAATTTTTGGAGGATTTGCTTTTCTCCAAGGTCGCCCCAACCGAAAAACGCGAACCAGTGGCTTATGTGGTAGTGAACCCGGTGGGTGAATATGTATCGTAAGGTGGTTGCTGGTTTTAAAGTTCCACAGGGTCTTCTCGTCTTATGGGGTTATCCCTGCTTTTGTACAGGGAGATCAATTTCACCGATTGCCTGTAAGAGACAGTTAAGACCTCGTTTAGCCATTCATACTAGTCTCGATTTATGGGACAATTGATTGCGCTACCTTTGCACGGTTAGGATACCGCGGCCGTTGAACGTGAGTCACCGGGCAGGCATCACCTTCAATACTTGTTTTTGGTTTGCTGAAGGCTATGTTTTTGGTAAACAGTCGGGCCTTGACGGTTTGCCTAGTTCCTTTTACAGGTTTTAATCTTTCTTAATGGACGCTCCTCTGTCGGGTTAACAAGATACTTAATACTCTGCTTGTTTGATTGGTCGTATATGGGTGGTTTGTTAATAATGTACAGATGTAAGCTTGCGTCGTAGAGGGAGGACCCTGGTTACTTATTCTAGCATTAACTCTCCTATTTGTATATAGGTTGGCCTGTTAGTGGGGAGGGAGTCGCAGAGTTTTTATATTTTTGGGGTACTGAGCTTTAACGCACTCTTTGTTGGTGGCTGCTTGAGGGCCCACATTAAAGTTTGGGGTTTAAATGCTTATCCGCTCGTGGAGATTGTATTCTTTTTTAAAGGAGCTGTCCCTCCTTTAAATTGCCCTTAATTCGCTTCATTAGGGTTTGTTGATTTTCCTTGGAGAAGAATTAAGAGTGAACTTAGATTCGTTTCACAGGCAACCAGCTATCACCCAGCTCGGTTGGCTTTTCACCTCTACTAACAAGTCATCCCACTCTTTTGCTACAGAGACGGGTTCGCTCAATGATAGCTGCTCGTGAGTAGCTCGCTTGGGTTTCGGGGTGGCAAACTTAAATTCATTTTGCTTGGTTTTTCTTGCTAGACCATGATGCAAAAGGTACAAGGGCTGATCTTTGCTGTTTATAGCTTGTCTTATTTCACTGCTATTTCATCTTTCCCTTACGGTACGTGGTCTCTATAGCTCCAATGGTGTCTTTTCTATCGCCTATACTGGGACTAGTAAATGCTTTAGTTGGGTGTGGGGCAGTAGCTTTGTTATTCCAGGTCATGTCGATTGGGCTAGAGTTTGGCATCAAGACGACTCGTGGTTAGCAAGTATCTTTCAGGTGTAAGCTGAATGCTTTTGCTTAAGCTACGTCTTGGTGTTCTAAGTGCACCTTCCGGTACACTTACCTTGTTACGACTTACCTCATCTTTGGCTGGATGGCTTATTAATTTATGGGGGGGGGGGGCGCCTGTGAGGAGGGTGACGGGCGGTATGTACGTGCCCCAGAGCCGGCTTAAAGAGGGCTCGATTGTCCCACTTTACTGCTAAATCCGCCTTCTAGAGACTGTTTCATGTCTCTTTGCCGTTATGTTCTAGCTTAGAAAATGTAGCCCATTGCTTCCATCCCATAGGCTATACCTTGACCTGTCTTATTAGCGTGGTGGGGCTATTGCGCTCACTGTTGGTCTTTCAGGGTAGGTGGGCTGGCGACGGCGGTATGTAGGCTGTTTTGGCAAGGGATGGTTAGGTATATCGTGGATCATCGATTACAGAACAGGCTCCTCTAGGTGGGTTTGGGACACCGCCAAGTCCTTAGAGTTTTAAGCGTTAGTGCTCGTAGTTCTCGGGCGGATGCTTTGGTAGGGTTAAGCATCAAGATTTAGGGCCAGGCATAGTGGGGTATCTAATCCCAGTTTGGGCCCTGGCTTTCGTGGATTTCAATTAATCGTTGTCCTAAGATCTTCTTTGTGAGGTGGCCTTCTTGGCATCTTGGGCTTATGACGGCTCAGTTGCTCTTTAATCTTAGTTACTTGGATAACATGTAACCACGCTTTACGCCGTTATAACGTTAATTTGGGTCTCCTGTCTGACCGCGGTGGCTGGCACAGGATTTACCGACCCTAGATTTGCTATGGCTAAGTCAAGTTTACACTCATTGCTTAATATTAACTACTGCTGAGTACCCGTGGGGGTGTGGCAATTGCGAGGCGTTTTGGGCTACGGGGGTGGTGAGCCTGATACCTGCTCCTATCTACCCAAGTTAGGGTGTCCAGGGCGTCTACACTGGAGCGCGGATACTTGCATGTATATACCTAGCAAAAACTAACAGTAAGGTTAGGACTAAGTCTTTTGTCCTTGGGTGTGTGTGGCAGCCATCTTGACATCTTCAGTGTCATGCTTTTTATAAGCTACAAGAAC